GCTAGCGTAGCTTAATAAAAAGCATAGCACTGAAGATGCTAAGATGGGTCCTAAGAAACTCCGCATGCACAAAGGCATGGTCCCGACCTTACTATCAGCTCTAACCCAACTTACACATGCAAGTCTCCGCACCCCAGTGAGTACGCCCTTAACCCCCTCCCGGGGGTAAGGAGCAGGCATCAGGCACAAATATTTAGCCCAAGACGCCCAGCCTAGCCACACCCCCAAGGGAATTCAGCAGTGATAAACATTAAGCCATGAGTGAAAACTTGACTCAGTTAGCGTTAAGAGGGCCGGTAAAACTCGTGCCAGCCACCGCGGTTAGACGAGAGGCCCTAGTTGATATTATAACGGCGTAAAGGGTGGTTAAGGATAAGTAATAATAAAGCCAAATGGCCCCTTGGCCGTCATACGCTTCTAGGTGTCCGAAGCCCTATATACGAAAGTAGCTTTAATTGACCCACCTGACCCCACGAAAACTGAGAAACAAACTGGGATTAGATACCCCACTATGCTCAGTCGTAAACTTAGACATCCAACTACAATAGATGTCCGCCAGGGTACTACGAGCATTAGCTTAAAACCCAAAGGACCTGACGGTGTCTCAGACCCCCCTAGAGGAGCCTGTTCTAGAACCGATAACCCCCGTTTAACCTCACCACTTCTAGCCACCCCAGCCTATATACCGCCGTCGTCAGCTTACCCTGTGAAGGAAACAAAAGTAAGCAAAATGGGCACAGCCCAGAACGTCAGGTCGAGGTGTAGCGCATGAAATGGAAAGAAATGGGCTACATTTTCTGTAACAGAATATTACGAACATGCACCATGAAACAGTGCTTGAAGGAGGATTTAGTAGTAAAAGGGAAATAGAGTGTCCCTTTGAACCCGGCTCTGAGACGCGTACACACCGCCCGTCACTCTCCCCGTCAAAACGCACCAAAATACCTAATACAATAGCACCGACAAGGGGAGGCAAGTCGTAACACGGTAAGTGTACCGGAAGGTGCACTTGGATCAAACCCAGGGCGTGGCCGAGTTAGTCAAGCATCTCACTTACACCGAGAAGACATCCATGCAAATTGGATCACCCTGAGCCAAACAGCTAGCTTAATCACCAAATAAATGAACAATATAGATAAAATCAAATAAACTAAACATAGAAACTAAATCATTCTTTTACCTGAGTATGGGAGACAGAAAAGGTTACACCAAAGCAATAGAAACAGTACCGCAAGGGAAGGCTGAAAGAGAAATGAAAAAACCCATATAAGCACAAAAAAGCAAAGATTAAAACTTGTACCTTTTGCATCATGATTTAGCCAGTACACCCAAGCAAAGAGACCTTTAGTTTGAAACCCCGAAACCAGGTGAGCTACCCCGAGACAGCCTATTAAGGGCCAACCCGTCTCTGTGGCAAAAGAGTGGGAAGAGCTCCGGGTAGAAGTGACAGACCTACCGAACCTGGTGATAGCTGGTTGCCTAAGAAATGAATAGAAGTTCAGCCTCGTACCCCCCAAGTCAAAGTAGCACAAACAAGACACAGAGAGACACACGAGAGTTAGTTAAAGGGGGTACAGCCCCTTTAACAAAGGACACAACCTTTCCAGGAGGATAAAGATCATAACATATAAAATATACTGTTCTAGTGGGCCTAAAAGCAGCCACCTAGATAGAAAGCGTTAAAGCTCAGACAGAAAGAAGTTTATTATTCTGACAAGAAATCTTATTCCCCTAAATATTATTAGGCCAACCCATGCCCACATGGAAGAGACTATGCTAAAATGAGTAACAAGAAGGCTCGCCCTTCTCCAAGCACAAGTGTAAGCCAAAACGGACCAACCATTGGCAACTAACGAACTCAACCCAAGAGAGCAATGTGGACTACAAGTATAAACGAGAAGAACCCACAACCAAGCATCGTTACCCCCACACTGGAGTGCCATCAGAGGAAAGACTAAAAGAAAGGGAAGGAACTCGGCAAACACAAGCCTCGCCTGTTTACCAAAAACATCGCCTCCTGCAACGCAGCCAAGTATAGGAGGTCCAGCCTGCCCAGTGACTACAAGTTCAACGGCCGCGGTATTTTGACCGTGCAAAGGTAGCGCAATCACTTGTCTTTTAAATAGAGACCTGTATGAATGGCTAAACGAGGGCTTAACTGTCTCCCCTTTCAAGTCAGTGAAATTGATCTACCCGTGCAGAAGCGGGTGTAATTATACAAGACGAGAAGACCCTTTGGAGCTTAAGGTACAAAACTCAACCACGTTAAGCAACTTAATAAAAAGCAAAAACTTTATGGAATATGATATTTTACCTTCGGTTGGGGCGACCACGGAAGAAAAAAAATCCTCCGAGTGGACCGGGACAAACCTCCTAAAACCAAGAGACACACCTCTAAGCCACAGAACATCTGACCAAACATGATCCGGCCATAAAAGCCGATCAACGAACCAAGTTACCCTAGGGATAACAGCGCAATCCTCTCCCAGAGTCCATATCGACGAGGGGGTTTACGACCTCGATGTTGGATCAGGACATCCTAATGGTGCAGCCGCTATTAAGGGTTCGTTTGTTCAACGATTAAAGTCCTACGTGATCTGAGTTCAGACCGGAGCAATCCAGGTCAGTTTCTATCTGTAACGCTACTTTTCCCAGTACGAAAGGATCGGAAAAGAGGGGCCAATACTTAAAGCACGCCCCACCCCTAATTTATGAAAACAAATAAATAAAATAAAGGGAGAGCCAAAATCTCAGTTGGCCAAAATAAGGACATACTGGGGTGGCAGAGCATGGTAAATTGCGAAAGGCCTAAGCCCTTTTAACCAGAGGTTCAAATCCTCTTCCCAGTTTATGTCAAGCACTTTAATTAATCACCTATTTACCCACCTAATTAACCCCCTGGCCTACATCGTGCCCGTACTCCTAGCAGTAGCCTTCCTAACACTAATTGAGCGAAAAGTCCTGGGATATATGCAATTACGAAAAGGACCAAACGTAGTCGGACCCTACGGACTACTACAACCAATTGCCGACGGAGTAAAACTCTTCATCAAAGAACCGGTCCGTCCATCCACATCATCCCCATTTCTATTTCTAGCCGCCCCAATACTTGCATTAACCCTAGCCCTAACCTTATGAGCCCCAATGCCTATGCCCCACCCAGTAACAGACCTCAACCTGGGAATCTTATTTATTCTAGCCCTATCAAGCCTCGCAGTCTACTCAATTCTAGGATCAGGCTGAGCATCAAACTCAAAATACGCATTAATTGGAGCCCTGCGGGCCGTAGCCCAAACAATTTCCTACGAGGTCAGCCTAGGACTAATCCTCCTCTCCATTATTATTTTCTCAGGAGGCTACACCCTACAAACATTTAACACCACCCAAGAAAGCATTTGACTACTTATCCCCGCCTGACCCTTAGCCGCAATATGATATATTTCAACACTAGCCGAGACAAACCGAGCACCATTCGACCTAACAGAGGGGGAATCAGAACTAGTATCTGGCTTCAACGTAGAATATGCAGGGGGACCTTTCGCATTATTCTTCCTTGCCGAATACGCCAACATTCTCCTAATAAACACCCTCTCAGCCGTATTATTTCTAGGGGCCTCACATATCCCTAGCATCCCTGAACTTGCAACAATTAACCTCATAACTAAAGCTGCACTCCTGTCCGTCATATTCTTATGAGTACGAGCCTCATATCCACGATTCCGATATGACCAACTAATACACCTAGTATGAAAAAACTTTCTCCCCCTCACACTCGCCTTTGTACTATGACACACCGCCCTACCAATCGCACTAGCGGGACTCCCCCCACAACTATAACCAAGGGAACTGTGCCTGAATGCCCAAGGACCACTTTGATAGAGTGACTTATAGGGGTTAAAATCCCCTCAGTTCCTAGAAAGAAGGGAATTGAACCCATACTCAAGAGATCAAAACTCTTGGTGCTTCCTTTACACCACTTTCTATGGCGGGGTCAGCTAATAAAGCTTTCGGGCCCATACCCCGAACATGACGGTTAAAATCCCTCCTCCGCCAATGAACCCATACGTACTTACAATTCTACTATCCAGCCTGGGGCTAGGAACCACCCTAACCTTTGCTAGCTCCCACTGACTCTTAGCCTGAATAGGCCTAGAAATTAATACACTAGCCATCACTCCACTAATAGCACAACACCACCACCCCCGCGCGGTAGAAGCAACAACAAAATACTTCTTAACCCAAGCCACCGCAGCAGCAATAATTCTATTTGCGAGCACAACAAATGCCTGAGTTACAGGAGAATGAAGCATCAATGACATGTCAAGCCCTGCCGCTAACACAATATTTATAGCCGCCCTAGCACTTAAAGTTGGACTCGCACCAATACACTTCTGAATACCAGAAGTCCTACAAGGACTAGACCTGCTAACAGGCCTAATTCTATCCACTTGACAAAAACTTGCCCCGTTCGCGCTAATCGTCCAAACAGCACAAACCATTGACCCATTACTATTGACAATGCTAGGAATCACATCAACACTAGTAGGGGGGTGAGGAGGACTTAACCAAACCCAACTACGAAAAATCCTAGCCTACTCCTCAATTGCCCACATAGGCTGAATAATTATTGTAGTCCAGTACGCCCCACAACTCACCCTAATTGCACTGGGAACATACATTATCATAACCTCCGCAGCATTCCTAACCTTAAAAATATCACTAACAACTAAAGTCAACACCCTTGCAACAACCTGGTCGAAAAATCCCATACTAGCATCAACAACTGCCCTGGCGCTCCTTTCACTGGGAGGACTTCCCCCACTCACAGGGTTTCTGCCAAAATGAATGATTCTAGAAGAGCTAACAAAACAAGACCTCCCAATTATTGCCACAGCCATAGCCCTAGCCGCGCTAATTAGCTTATACTTTTATCTGCGACTATGTTATGCTATAACACTAACCATCTCCCCAAACATAACCAACTCGACCACACCCTGACGGGTCCAAACGACCCAAACATCAATTCCACTAGCCCTGTCTACTGTAGCTGCCCTAGGACTGCTACCAATAACCCCCGCCATCCTGATACTAACCACTTAGGGATTTAGGATAATATTTAGACCAAAAGCCTTCAAAGCTTTAAGTAGAAGTGAAAATCTTCTAGTCCCTGACTAAGACCTACAAGAGATTAACTTGCATCTCCTAATTGCAAATCAAGCGCTTTTATTAAGCTAAGGCCTTACTAGATGGGAAGGCCTCGATCCTACAAACTCTTAGTTAACAGCTAAGCGCTCAAGCCAGCGAGCATCCATCTACTTTTCCCGCCGCCTGGTTCAGTAAGGCGGGAAAAGCCCCGGCAGACTATTAATCTGCGTCTTTGGATTTGCAATCCAATATGTTCTCCACCACGGGGCTGATAGGAAGAGGACTTAAACCTCTGTCTTCGGGGCTACAACCCACCGCCTAAGCACTCGGCCACCCTACCTGTGGCAATCACACGTTGATTCTTCTCTACCAACCACAAAGACATTGGCACCCTTTATCTTGTATTCGGTGCCTGAGCCGGAATAGTGGGAACTGCTCTAAGCCTTCTCATTCGAGCCGAATTAAGCCAACCCGGATCACTTCTAGGTGATGACCAAATTTATAACGTTATTGTTACTGCTCACGCCTTTGTGATAATCTTCTTTATAGTAATGCCCATTCTAATTGGAGGATTTGGGAACTGACTCGTACCATTAATAATTGGAGCCCCAGACATAGCATTCCCGCGAATAAATAACATAAGCTTCTGACTACTACCCCCATCATTTCTACTACTACTAGCTTCTTCTGGTGTTGAAGCTGGGGCCGGAACAGGATGCACAGTATACCCACCTCTTTCAGGAAACCTAGCTCACGCAGGGGCATCAGTAGACCTAACAATCTTCTCACTCCATCTAGCAGGTGTCTCATCAATCCTAGGGGCAATCAATTTCATCACTACAACTATTAACATAAAACCCCCAGCCATCTCCCAATATCAAACACCCCTATTCGTCTGATCCGTGCTCGTAACCGCCGTATTACTTCTCCTATCACTACCCGTCCTGGCCGCTGGAATTACAATACTCCTAACAGACCGAAACCTTAACACCACATTCTTTGACCCCGCCGGAGGAGGGGACCCAATCCTCTATCAACACCTATTCTGATTCTTTGGTCACCCGGAAGTATATATTCTTATTCTCCCAGGGTTTGGAATTATTTCTCACGTTGTAGCCTACTATTCAGGTAAAAAAGAACCATTTGGATATATAGGGATGGTTTGAGCTATAATGGCCATCGGCCTTCTAGGATTTATTGTATGAGCCCACCACATGTTTACCGTCGGAATAGACGTAGACACCCGTGCATACTTTACATCCGCAACAATAATTATTGCAATTCCAACAGGTGTAAAAGTATTTAGCTGACTAGCCACACTCCACGGAGGATCAATTAAATGAGAAACACCCATACTATGAGCCCTCGGGTTTATCTTCCTATTTACAGTAGGGGGACTGACAGGGATTGTCCTATCCAACTCATCACTTGACATCGTTCTCCATGACACTTATTACGTAGTCGCACATTTCCACTACGTACTATCAATGGGTGCTGTCTTTGCCATCATAGCAGCCTTTGTACACTGATTCCCCCTACTAACTGGGTATACCCTTCATAGCGCTTGAACAAAAATTCACTTCGGGGTTATATTTATTGGGGTTAACCTTACGTTCTTCCCACAACATTTCCTAGGTTTAGCAGGCATGCCACGACGATATTCCGATTACCCAGATGCCTATGCCCTGTGAAACACAGTATCGTCCATTGGATCACTAATCTCTTTAGTGGCAGTAATTATATTCCTATTCATCCTATGAGAAGCCTTCGCCGCTAAACGAGAAGTATTATCCGTGGAATTAACAATAACAAACGTAGAATGACTCCACGGCTGCCCTCCTCCCTACCATACATACGAGGAACCAGCATTCGTCCAAATTCAATCAAACTAACGAGAAAGGGAGGAATTGAACCCCCATATGCTGGTTTCAAGCCAGCCACATAACCACTCTGTCACTTCCTTCTAAAGACATTAGTAAAATGTAAATTACACCACCTTGTCAAGGTGAAATTGTAGGTTAAATCCCTGCATGTCTTAAGCCCAAAGCTTAATGGCACATCCCACACAACTAGGATTCCAAGACGCAGCATCACCTGTTATAGAAGAACTTCTTCACTTCCATGACCACACACTAATAATTGTATTCCTAATTAGCACCTTAGTGCTATATATTATTATTGCAATGGTATCCACTAAGCTCACTAATAAATATATTTTAGACTCCCAAGAAATCGAAATCGTCTGAACTATTCTGCCAGCCGTCATTTTAGTATTAATTGCCCTGCCCTCCCTGCGCATTCTATACCTTATAGATGAAATTAACGACCCCCACCTGACAATTAAAGCGATAGGACATCAATGATACTGAAGCTACGAATACACAGACTATGAAAACCTGGGCTTTGACTCCTACATAGTACCAACCCAAGACCTCGCCCCGGGACAATTCCGACTACTAGAAACAGACCACCGAATAGTTGTCCCAATAGAATCCCCAGTTCGTGTCCTAGTGTCTGCTGAAGACGTACTACACTCTTGAACTGTCCCATCCCTAGGCGTAAAAATGGACGCAGTCCCAGGACGACTTAATCAAACCGCCTTCATCGCCTCTCGCCCAGGAGTGTTCTATGGACAATGCTCTGAAATCTGCGGGGCTAACCACAGCTTTATGCCAATTGTAGTTGAAGCAGTACCACTAGAACACTTCGAAAACTGATCCTCATTAATACTAGAAGACGCCTCGCTAGGAAGCTAAATATTGGACAAAGCGTTGGCCTTTTAAGCCAAAGACTGGTGACTCCCGACCACCCCTAGTGAAATGCCACAATTAAACCCCGGCCCTTGATTCGCAATCTTAGTATTTTCCTGATTAATCTTCTTAATTATTATTCCAACTAAAATCATAAATCACACCTCACCAAATGAACCAACCCCAATAAGTGCCGAAAAACACAAAACTGAATCCTGAGACTGACCATGATAGTAAGCTTCTTCGACCAATTTATAAGCCCATCACACCTAGGAGTTCCATTAATTGCCGTCGCAATCGCACTCCCCTGAGTACTCTATCCAACCCCATCCTCCCGATGAATTAACAATCGACTCATCACAATTCAAGGATGATTTATTAACCGGTTTACAAGCCAACTAATACTACCACTTAACGTAGGCGGACATAAATGGGCGCTACTACTAGCCTCGTTAATAGTCTTCTTAATTACAATTAATATACTAGGCCTACTACCATACACCTTTACACCTACAACACAACTGTCACTCAACATAGGATTTGCTGTGCCCCTATGGCTCGCCACAGTAATTATTGGAATACGAAACCAACCAACAGTTGCACTAGGACATCTACTACCAGAAGGAACACCCATCCTGCTGATCCCAGTATTAATTATCATCGAAACAATTAGTCTATTTATTCGACCACTAGCCCTCGGAGTTCGACTCACAGCCAACCTAACCGCAGGCCACCTTCTGATTCAACTTATCGCCACAGCCGTATTTGTTCTTCTACCAATAATGCCGACGGTAGCAATCCTGACTGCTACTGTACTCTTCCTGCTTACACTATTAGAAGTTGCAGTAGCAATAATCCAAGCCTATGTGTTTGTACTTCTTCTAAGCCTATATCTACAAGAAAACGTTTAATGGCCCACCAAGCACATGCCTATCACATAGTTGACCCAAGCCCATGACCACTAACTGGAGCTATCGCTGCTTTATTAATAACATCCGGCTTAGCAATCTGGTTCCACTTCCACTCAACAACACTAATAACTCTAGGAATAATCCTCTTGCTTCTCACCATATACCAATGATGACGTGACATTATTCGAGAAGGGACCTTCCAAGGCCACCACACACCCCCAGTACAAAAAGGACTACGATATGGAATAATTCTATTTATTACCTCCGAAGTATTCTTTTTCCTTGGATTCTTCTGAGCCTTCTACCACTCAAGCTTAGCACCAACACCAGAACTAGGAGGATGCTGACCCCCCACAGGAGTTATTCCACTAGACCCTTTTGAAGTGCCACTCCTCAACACAGCCGTACTATTAGCATCCGGAGTCACAGTAACATGAGCTCACCACAGCATCATAGAAGGAGAACGAAAACAAGCCATCCAATCTTTAGCATTAACCATTCTACTAGGTTTCTACTTCACCGCCCTGCAAGCCATAGAGTACTATGAAGCCCCCTTTACAATCGCAGATGGAGTCTACGGCTCAACATTCTTTGTAGCCACAGGATTCCACGGACTACATGTTATTATTGGATCAACCTTCCTAGCAGTATGCCTTCTACGCCAAATCCAATTCCACTTTACATCTGAACACCACTTTGGCTTCGAAGCCGCTGCCTGATACTGACATTTTGTCGACGTAGTATGACTATTCCTCTACGTATCTATCTATTGATGAGGCTCATAATCTTTCTAGTATCAAAGTTAGTACAAGTGACTTCCAATCACACAGTCTTGGTTAAACCCCAAGGAAAGATAATGAACCTAGTTACAACCATCATATTCATCACAATAACCCTGTCCTTAGTCCTAGCAATTGTATCTTTCTGGCTGCCACAAATAAACCCAGATGCAGAAAAGCTATCGCCATATGAATGCGGATTTGACCCCCTAGGATCCGCCCGACTCCCATTTTCATTACGCTTCTTCCTAGTAGCAATCCTGTTCCTCCTCTTCGACCTAGAAATTGCACTCCTCCTCCCGCTACCTTGAGGAGACCAACTCCATAACCCCACCGAAACATTCTTCTGAGCCACAACAGTCCTAGCTTTATTAACCCTCGGCTTAATTTACGAATGAACTCAAGGCGGCTTAGAGTGAGCAGAATAGGGGGCTAGTCCAAAATAAGACCTCTGATTTCGGCTCAGAAAATCGTGGTTTAATTCCACGGTCCCCTTATGACACCCGTACATTTTAGCTTTAGCTCAGCATTTATCCTAGGTCTAATAGGATTAGCATTCCACCGAACCCACCTACTCTCAGCACTCCTGTGCTTAGAAGGAATGATACTATCCTTATTTATTGCACTAGCCCTATGGGCATTACAATTCGAATCTACAGGCTTCTCAACAGCCCCTATACTACTTTTAGCCCTTTCTGCTTGCGAAGCTAGCACAGGCCTAGCACTACTAGTTGCCACCGCCCGCACTCACGGCACCGACCGACTACAAAACCTCAACCTTCTACAATGCTAAAAGTACTAATCCCTACAATTATACTATTTCCAACAATTTGACTAGCCTCACCAAAATGACTATGAACAACTACAACTGCACATAGTCTCCTAATTGCCTTCATTAGCCTTACATGACTAAAATGAACATCCGAAGCCGGATGAACTTCTTCTAACACATACTTAGCCACAGATCCATTATCAACCCCCCTCTTAGTATTAACATGCTGACTACTCCCCCTTATAATCCTCGCCAGCCAAAATCATATTAATCCAGAACCAATTAGCCGACAACGCTCTTACATTATACTCCTCGCCTCATTACAAACTTTCCTAATTATGGCTTTCGGCGCCACAGAAATTATTATATTTTATATTATGTTCGAAGCCACACTTATTCCAACCCTCATCATCATCACCCGATGAGGTAATCAAACCGAACGATTAAATGCAGGGACCTATTTCCTATTCTATACCCTAGCAGGATCACTTCCACTTCTAGTTGCCCTCCTTCTCCTTCAACAATCTACGGGAACATTATCAATGCTAGTGCTCCAATATTCACAACCTCTACAACTTAATTCCTGAGGCCACATGGCCTGATGAGCCGGCTGCTTAATTGCATTCCTAGTCAAAATACCCCTATACGGAGTCCACTTATGGCTACCAAAAGCACACGTAGAGGCCCCTGTAGCAGGATCAATGGTCCTAGCAGCGGTCCTATTAAAACTCGGTGGGTACGGAATAATACGCATGATAGTAATACTAGACCCCTTATCAAAAGAACTAGCCTACCCATTCATCATCCTAGCTCTCTGGGGCATTATCATAACAGGGTCAATTTGCCTTCGACAAACAGACCTAAAATCACTAATCGCCTATTCATCTGTAAGCCACATAGGACTGGTAGCAGGAGGAATCCTAATCCAGACCCCATGAGGGTTTTCAGGAGCAATCATCCTAATAATTGCCCACGGACTAGTATCCTCAGCACTATTCTGCCTAGCCAATACAGCATATGAACGAACCCATAGCCGAACAATAGTCCTCGCCCGAGGACTACAAGTGATCTTTCCGCTAACCGCAGTATGATGATTTATCGCCAACCTAGCAAACCTAGCCCTCCCGCCACTACCAAACTTAATAGGGGAACTCATAATTATCACAACACTGTTCAACTGATCCCCGTGGACAATTCTACTCACCGGACTAGGAACGCTAATTACAGCTGGCTACTCTCTATATATATTCCTCATATCACAACGAGGTCCAACACCAAACCACATTACAGGACTCCAACCATTCCATACCCGAGAACACCTACTAATAACCTTACACCTAATTCCCGTCATCCTACTAGTGGCAAAACCAGAACTCATATGAGGATGATGCTATTGTAAGTATAGTTTAACCAAAATATTAGATTGTGATTCTAAAGACAGGGGTTAAAACCCCCTTACTCACCAAGGAAGAACAGAAAATAGTAAGCACTGCTAATCCTTACACCCATGGTTAAAATCCGTGGCTTCCTTGTGCTTTTAAAGGATAACAGTTCATCCATTGGTCTTAGGAACCAAAAACTCTTGGTGCAAATCCAAGTAAAAGCTAAAATGACACTAATTATACACTCATCCCTCCTTCTAATTTTCTTCATCTTAATATACCCCCTACTTATATCATTAAATCCTAATCAACAAGAATTTAACATAGCAGAAGTAACCAAAACTGCTGTTAGCTCCGCATTCTTCGTTAGCCTCCTACCACTTATAATCTTCCTGAACATAAAAACAGAGGGCATCATCACGAACTGACAATGAATAAACACCCAAACATTTGACGTAAATATTAGCTTTAAATTCGATCACTACTCCCTAATTTTCGTCCCAATTGCCCTATATGTCACCTGATCAATTCTAGAATTCGCACTATGATATATACACTCTGACCCTAATATTAATCGATTCTTTAAATACCTGCTCACATTTTTAGTAGCCATAATAATTCTAGTCACAGCCAACAACATATTCCAACTATTTATTGGCTGAGAAGGAGTAGGAATTATATCATTTCTACTCATCGGATGATGACATGGACGAGCAGACGCTAACACAGCAGCCCTTCAGGCTGTTATTTATAACCGAGTAGGGGATATCGGGCTGATTATAACCATGGCCTGACTTGCAATAAACCTCAACTCCTGAGAAATCCAACAAATTTTTACCCTATCAAAAAATTTTGATATAACAATTCCCTTAATAGGACTTGCCCTAGCAGCAACAGGAAAATCAGCCCAATTTGGCCTCCACCCTTGGCTCCCATCTGCCATAGAAGGCCCTACGCCAGTATCCGCCCTACTTCACTCAAGCACCATAGTTGTCGCAGGAATCTTCCTACTAATCCGCCTCCACCCCCTTATGGAAAATAATCAACTAGCCCTAACAACCTGCCTCTGTCTTGGAGCACTAACCTCGCTATTTACAGCCACTTGTGCCCTAACCCAAAACGACATCAAAAAAATTGTAGCCTTCTCAACATCAAGTCAATTAGGCCTAATAATAGTCACAATTGGATTAAACCAGCCACAACTAGCATTCCTTCACATCTGCACCCACGCCTTTTTTAAAGCCATACTATTCCTATGCTCAGGATCAATTATTCACAGCCTAAACGACGAACAAGATATCCGAAAAATAGGCGGACTATTTAACATCATGCCCGCCACTTCAACCTATTTTACAATTGGCAGTCTTGCCCTAACGGGAACCCCCTTCCTGGCAGGATTCTTCTCAAAAGATGCAATTATTGAAGCCTTAAACACCTCTTATCTAAACGCCTGAGCCCTGACCCTAACACTAATTGCCACATCATTCACTGCAGTATATAGTTTCCGACTAGTATACTTCGTAATTATAGGAACCCCACGATTCCTGCCTCTTTCCCCAATCAACGAAAACAACCCCCTAGTAATTAATTCTATCAAGCGACTTGCCTGAGGAAGTATCATTGCAGGACTTATCATTACACAAAACTTCCTGCCAATAAAAACACCAACCATAACAATACCAACCACCCTAAAAATAGCAGCCCTCCTAGTAACAATTGTAGGCCTAGTAGTAGCTATAGAATTAGCTAATATGACAAGTAAACAGGTAAAAATTACTCCAATAATCCCAACACACCACTTTTCGAATATACTAGGATTCTACCCCACAATCGTCCATCGCTTCCTCCCAAAACTCAAACTCACCCTGGGACAATCAGCCGCCACTCAACTCGACAAAACATGGCTTGAAGCTATTGGACCAAAAGGCCTAGCGCTAACTCAAATAATCATAGCAAAAATTACAAATGACATTACACGAGGAATAATTAAAACATACCTAACCATCTTCCTCCTAACCCTAATCTTGGCCACTATTCCAACTCTTCTTTAGACCGCCCGGAGAGTCCCACGACTCAGACCACGAGTTAACTCTAACACAACAAGCAAAGTTAAAAGCAATACCCAGGCACAAATAACCAGTATGCCCCCACCAGACGAATATATCACAGCCACACCACCAATGTCACCCCGCAAAACAGAAAACTCTTTTAACCCATCCACGACTACTCATGAACCCTCATATCACCCCCCTCAAAACAGCCCCGCCACCAAACTAACCCCTAATAGATAAACTATAACATAAAATAGTACAGAACGACTACCTCAGGCCTCCGGGAAAGGCTCAGCAGCCAAAGCTGCTGAATAGGCAAAAACCACAAGCATTCCCCCCAAGTAAATTAAAAAAAGAACCAACGATAAAAAAGAACCCCCATGGCCAACCAAAACCCCGCACCCGACCCCAGCTGCAACCACTAAACCAAATGCAGCAAAATAAGGCGTAGGATTAGAAGCAACAGCAACTAAACCCACAATTAAAGCTATAAGTAATAAGGACATAAAATAGGTCATAATTCTTGCTCAGATTTTAACCGAGACCAATGACTTGAAGAACCACCGTTGTTATTCAACTACAAGAACCCTCATGGCAAGCCTACGAAAAACACACCCCCTAATTAAAATCGCTAATAGCGCACTAGTTGACCTACCAGCACCATCCAATATTTCAGCTTGATGAAACTTTGGATCTCTTCTAGGACTATGCCTGGCTACTCAAATCCTTACGGGCCTATTCTTAGCCATACACTACACATCAGATATTTCAACCGCATTCTCATCAGTCGTCCATATCTGCCGAGACGTAAACTACGGCTGACTGATCCGTAATATCCACGCCAACGGAGCATCATTCTTCTTCCTTTGTATCTATTTACATATTGCCCGAGGCCTATACTACGGCTCTTACCTTTACAAAGAAACCTGAAACATCGGTGTAGTTCTCCTTCTACTAGTCATAGCAACAGCCTTCGTTGGTTATGTGCTTCCGTGAGGCCAAATGTCCTTCTGAGGTGCCACAGTAATTACGAACCTCCTATCCGCTGTACCATACATGGGTGATATACTAGTCCAATGAATCTGAGGCGGGTTTTCAGTAGATAATGCAACACTAACACGATTCTTCGCATTCCACTTCCTATTACCATTTATCGTTACAGCCGCAACCATTCTACACCTCCTATTTCTCCACGAAACAGGATCAAACAACCCAATCGGACTGAACTCAGACGCGGACAAAATCTCTTTTCACCCATACTTTACTTACAAAGACCTGCTCGGATTCGTAATTATACTCCTAGCCCTCATACTACTAGCACTATTTTCCCCAAATCTATTAGGAGACCCAGAAAACTTTACCCCAGCCAACCCCCTAGTTACCCCGCCACACATCAAACCAGAATGATATTTCCTATTCGCCTACGCTATTCTACGATCCATTCCAAACAAACTAGGAGGAGTCCTCGCACTACTATTCTCCATTTTAGTACTAATAGTCGTACCACTTTTACACACCTCAAAACAACGAGGACTGACATTCCGCCCAATCACCCAATTACTATTCTGAACCCTAGTAGCAGATATAATTATCTTAACATGGGTCGGAGGCATACCAGTAGAGCACCCATACATCATTATTGGACAAATTGCATCCGTCCTATACTTTGCACTGTTCCTCATCCTTATTCCACTAGCAGGATGGTTAGAAAACAAGGCATTAGAATTAACTTGCCCTAGTAGCTTAGCCTAAAAGCATCGGTCTTGTAATCCGAAGATCGGAGGTTAAACTCCTCCCTAGCGCCCAGAAAAGAGAGATTTTAACTCTCACCCCTGGCTCCCAAAGCCAGAATTCTAAATTAAACTATTTTCTGGGATAAACCATCCCTTTATGGTTTGACACATAACATATGTAATGTTACACGAATGTCTTAGTACATCTATGTATTATCACCAGCTCATTATTTTAACCACAAAGCAAGTACTAAATACTAAGCTATACATAAAGCATAGTGTCAAAACTCAGAAATTATATTCTTCAAAGCCGGGTAATAGGCTATTCCCCTAAATAATCGACCTCAAATCTTTCCTTGAAATAAACAACTAGGATTTCACAGGAAGCATATTAATGTAGTAAGAAACCACCAACCAGTTTATATAAAGGCATATCATGCATGATAGAATCAGGGACAACAATCGTGGGGGTCGCACAATATGAACTATTACTGGCATCTGGTTCCTATTTCAGGAACATAACTGTAATATCCCACTTTCGGATAATTATACTGGCATCTGATTAATGGTGTAGTACATATGTCTCGTTACCCACCATGCCGGGCGTTCTCTTATATGCATAACGTTATTTTTTTTAGGTTTCGTTTCATCTGGCATTTCAGAGTGCAAGCTAAGGATTGTTAATTAAGGTGGAACATTTCCCCTGTATGCGACACAAATGTTAATCATTCAAAGACATGGATCAAGAATTACATATTATTAAGNCAAGTGCATAACATATTCATCTCTTCTTCAACTTATACTTATATAGTGTCCCCTCTGGTTTTTGCGCGACAAACCCCCCTACCCCCTACGCTCAGTAAATCCTGTTATCCTTGTCAAACCCCGAAACCAAGGAGGACTCAAGAACGTGTAAGCCAACAAGTTGAGGTATGAATTGGCATCCCACATTATATATATATATATATATATATATGCATCAATTTTTGTTCGTCTCTACACGGCAATCAGCCTGATAAGCCCTACCAAAAATTTATAATAAAATACTCTGGCACTAAATATCCTAACATTATTAACCA